TCCCGTTGAGTTCTTAATAATTATAATATTTTTTTATAAGTTCATTGACGAAGTTCTATTTACTCAACAAATTTTCCCCTCCTCTTTTGTTTGTCCACCACTTTTATAGTATACGTAATTATTAATTATTGTAATAGAATTTATAATATAATAATTAATAAAATACGCAATAACTCCAAAAAACGTTCTGATACATCTGTAAAAAACAGAAACTAACACTAGGAATGTTTGACGAACAGTATAAAGAATCATTATTATTTCGACACAAGAAAAGGATTTTTCACACCCCTTTTCTTGTGTCGAAGACTAGGAAGACGAATAAACCCTCCCAGAAATACTTGCTCCCTTCATTTATATTTATCCGTTCTATTTCCCGTTTACTTTTGGATAGGATCTAGCCAAAGTGAAATGTATTAGAATGAAATGCATTTTTTACATTTCAATCTGATAATAGCAACATAGCCCCAATTTTGAAAAAAAAAAAAGAAGGGGTCAAGTCAAATAGTCTTTCTATATACTATGTCTAGGAATGTCGTACAAGGAATTCCCGGCATCTCATAGAAAAAGAGTCTAAAAGAACAAAATTCTTTTTCTAATTTCATTTTTTATATAGATAGTTGCTAATGCTTTTTACAAACTTGATGTCGATAAATACGCCAGTCTAGAAATTCATTTCGGACAATTGAACCTTTTCGAACTGTTTCTTTTTAAGAACCAAAAAGATTTGTGCCAAAATCACAGATGCGAAGAAGAACAAAAGACCTTGTACACGTAATGGATCTTGAAGTACTATTTCTGCATCTCCCTGACCAAATCCGCCCACATTAGGATTACTTGTCAACGGTTGATCCAATTTGATAGATTCACCTTCTGAAACAAGAAGTTCTGGCCCCGGAGGGATAATATCAACCACTTGACGTCCATCGGATGCATCCGCTATGGTTATTTCGTATCCCCCCTTTTCTTTTCGTAGGATTTTGCTTACTATACCTGATGCTGTAGCATTATAAACTGTATTGTTACTCTTGCTCCCATCAGGATAAATTTGGCCCCTTCCTCTGTTTCCGCCTACGTATATAGGATATTTTAAGAAGTGAATGTCTTTCTTAGTAGCGGGGTCGGGGGAAAGAATAGGAAAGGTGATTTCACTATATTTCTGACCAGGAACAGGGCCTATGACAAGAATATTTTTTTGGTTGGGGCGATAACTCTGAAAAGACAGATTGCCCATCTTTTCTTTTATCTCGGGGGAAATACGATCGGGAGGGGCTAATTCAAAACCCTCTGGTAAAATAAGAACAGCCCCTACATTCAAACCCCCCTTTTTACCATTAGCAAGAACTTGTTTCAGTTGCATATCATAGGGAATTCGAACAACTGCTTCAAATACAGTATCGGGAAGTACCGCTTGCGGAACCTCAATATCCACTGGTTTATTAGCTAAATGGCAATTGGCGCATACAATACGTCCAGTGGCTTCTCGTGGATTTTCATAACCCTGCTGTGCAAAAATGGGATATGCATTTGAAATGGATGTACGAGTTATGATATATATCATGAGCGATATGGAAATAGATCGAGTAATCTGTTCCTTTATCCAAGAAAAAGTATTTCTAGTTTGCATGGTCCAACCATTGATCCCGAAAATTTCTACAATAAATTGGGGTAGGTCACTAATGGAGTTTCCTATCCACGATTCTGTTATTTACTGGAATAATAATAATTTGACTGGATTAATTATAGGAATATAGGATGAATCTCCGGGATGGGTAGAAATATAAAGTTTTTTTCAATGCTTTGCTTATGTACAACTGCAAAGTAATAAGAAACATTATAATTAGATTAGGTAGATAATTTTTCAGTCATTCATTGAATGATAAATCACTACAAGTGACGGAGATACGCGATTTAAATAACGGAAAATCCAATATTTTAAAATTGTATCTAGAATGACTGGAAAAGTGGAAACAAGGCCAGATATAATTTGATCATTATGAACAAATCCAAAATCCTTGTAGACAAAGCCAATCAGCAGTTCCCAACCATGGGGCGAATGAAATCCGATACATAAATCAGTTAATAAAAGAAGAGAAAAAGCTTTTATTGTGTCACTTAAGTTATATAGGAATTCCTGAGCCCAAGAGTTAAGAATAACAAGTTCTTTATTACCCAAAATAGAATAACCACTTAGAATAATGAAACAGATTATATTTGTCGAGAAGTGCAAAATCGTATGAATACGACCCTCATTGTGTATCTTGATTAATTGGATTGTTTCTTTGTGAATTCCTATACGAAGGTTTTGTAGATGTGTCTCCGAGTATTCCTTGATCATTTCCTCTAAGAGGAGGAGTTCCTTTAATTCTTTGAATTTTTCTAGAATACTATTTTCTTCAATATCATTCAAAAAAGTTTCGGATTGCCTAGTATTCCACCAATTTGTAATCCATGATTCCAGACTTTTTTGAAATGAGAGCGAAATCCACCAAGGCAAAAATACTATAGATGCAAGATAGAAAAGAGGAGTTAATGCTTTCTTTTTTGCCATTTTTTCATCTGTGAATTGTTAATGAATCTTATTCGTCGACTTTATGTAATCTAATATTTCTCTCACGCATCAGTTCTATTACAAGTTATCGAATCTATGAATCTATTCACTCTTTTTTATTATTATTTTTTTTTTTAAATTGTTCCATATATGTCTGCTTTGACTCGAATGGATGTTCTGAAGAAATTTCAATTAAGTTATGTTATAGAAAAAGAGGATTCTTGCGTTTTTGCCCTCCTGCTGAGAAAGCATGCATTTGTCGGCTCATTTCTTAAAATACTTCAATTGGTACACGCAAGAAATAGGCCAATTCAGCAGCTTTTTGTTCCATTTCCCGTGGAGTAAAATTCTCATCAGTACGAGTCAATGGAATGGCTCCCTGGCCTTTGATATCCATATAAAGGACACGACGCGCATAAATACCCTCTTTAACTTCTACTCTGACGGACTGAATATCTTTTATAAGAAATCGGAGGAAGACCCGACGATTTTTTCCAGGAAATCCCCAACGAAAAATACACACTATTCCGTCTTTTCTATCAAATCGATCATAACCACTACCTACATTCCACGAAATTGTGCACCACAAATAAGAGCTAATAAAAAGACCCGCGATCCCATAGAAAGACATCACAATTCCTTGTGGAAAAAAAACGATTTCCTGAGACGGAAATAAAGATATCAAATTTCTACCAAGATAACTCGAGGTTCCAACCAACAAGAATCCTAATGAACCTAAAAAAAGGATAACAGCCCAGCAGAAATTACTTGTTTTTCGAGCCCCTGTTATAGGTTCTATCCATATATGTTCTGATCGACAACTCATACTTGATCCAGTTGCTTTTTTTTGGAATTGAGAGAATACCCCAAATGAATTTTACTTTAGTCCTTTTGTTTCCGAAGTAACTCGCATCAACTAGCACTAGTTTGATGTGAACCTTTAGGAGTAATTCATTAAATTGGTTAGATCTAAACTAATAACATACCCTTCGTATGATCTCACTAAAGATAGCCACATGCATATAGATAGACCAACTTTACAATTCAGCCGTCCGCCAATTCGGGTCTATTTGAAAATAGCTAGAATATAGCATTTTGGGAGATTTTCGTCGGAAGACGCTTATACCATATTTTGCTAAAAGGATATCTGTGTTATGATACAAGCGTCAGTTTAAAAATGAGATTTTGTGCCCTCGGCTCTAAACAATCTTGTTTTTTTGAACATGAAGAAATAAAGAAGCCATTGCGATTGCCGGAAATACTAGGCCTACTAAAGGGACCAAAACAGAGGGAAAGTTAAGAGTTGTCATAGAATGGGTACCTCGCTTTACTATTTGTACCTGTTATTATTATTTAGATTTTATATTTATAGAATATAAAGATATTATATATAAAGATATCTTATATCTTATTATAAGTATAATTTGATAATTCTAAATTGGAATTATTATTACTTAATATCTCTCTAATCTATTCTAATTCTAAATGAGTATATAATGTAGTTTTTCATCCCTCTACATGAAAGATTTGAAAGGATATGGATGAGATATTATTTGATTCATTTTTTTCTCTTGTCTTCAAATTGAATTTACTAAGCAAAAAGTTTCTTAAAAATGAATTAGATTCTATTTATTTAGTTTTATATATTAAAGGGTTTGTTAGAATCCCATCCAGCAGGGATTCTTAGTCAAAATAGGATTATCGTAAGGTATAGAAAGATAAAATTCTATTATTCCGATAAACTAATTACTTGTTTGCTCAAAATAATTCAACTGCATGTTCTAATTTTGATTCAAAGGAAAGAAAGTGTGGAGTTGAAATAACTCACTCAGAACGCTTTTTAAAGGATTACGTGGTACGATTAGATCGAATAAGCCCTTCTGGAATAAATACTCAGCCGCTTGTGAACCTTCGGGTACTGTTTTATTTAATGTTTGTTCAATTACTCTTTTACCCGCAAAGGCAATGTAGGCATGGGGTTCGGCAATAATGATATCCCCCAACATACCAAAACTAGCTGTCACCCCGCCGGTAGTAGGAGATGTAAGGATTGGTACATAGAATAACTTTTTATTTGATTGATAATCATATAAAGCAGCAGATATTTTAGCCATTTGCATCAAGCTCAAACTTCCTTCTTGCATGCGTGCCCCTCCGGAAGCACACACTATAATAAGAGGTAGAAATTCTTTAGTGGCGTATTCAATCAAACGGGTAATTTTCTCCCCAACTACGGATCCCATACTACCCCCCATAAACTGAAAATCCATAACCCCAATTGCTACGTTAATACCGTTTAATTGCCCTATACCTGTTTGAATAGCCTCGGTTAATCCTGTCTTTCTTTGATAAGAATCGATACGATTTTTATAAGGCTCCTCCTCCGAATGAAATTGAATGGGATCCAGAGAGACCATGTCTTCATCCATAGGCTCCCAAGTACCCGAATCAA